CTTGATCTACTACTGTACGAATAGCATTTGCTGCTGCGGTTTGAGCAGCAAATGGTGTCCCTCTTCTCGTACCTCTGAATCCACAAGTACCGGCGGAGGACCAAGAAACCACTCGACCCCGTACATCTGTAACAGTGACAATGGTATTATGAAAACTTGCTTGAACATGAATAACTCCCTTTGGTATTCTACGCGCACTCTTACGTGAACTAATACGTCCGTTCTTACGTGAACCAACTCTCGGTATAGCTTTTGCCATATTTTATCATCTCATAAATATGAGTCAGAGATATATGGATATATCCATTTCATGTTAAAAAAGATTCCTTATTTATGTATCACTTGCTTTAGCGAGTCTGATTATCCCTGTCTTTGTTTATGTCTCGGGTTGGAACAAATTACTATAATTCGCCCTCGCCTGCGGATTAGTCGACATTTTTCACAAATTTTACGAACAGAAGCTCTTATTTTCATATTTGTCATTCCTTATCTTAAATTTGAATCTACTCCTTGGTTGGAAGAAAATAAGTTTCTTTATATTTTGCATCTTGAATCATATTCTCGCGAAAGGAATTTTCAAGTTAAAAAATAACTTAATCCTTTGAATCCTTGTTGCGGAGTCGATAAATTATGCGTCCTCTGGTTGAATCATAACGACTTACTTCAATTTTGACTCTATCTCCGGGTAGTATCCGTATAAAACTTCGTCGGATCTTTCCTGAAACATAACCTAGAATCAGATCTTCATTATCTAAACGAACCCGGAACATGCCATTGGGAAGCGATTCGGTAATTAAACCTTCATGAATCCATTTTTGTTCTTTCATTCCAGGTAAAGCCCCCTTGAATTATCAACTAATGGAGGAGGAACAATATTAGACAACTCGTTCCTTTTCTTTTTTTTTTTTTTACAATTACAAATAGTAATTTTCGAATCTAATTTGTATATTAAAAAAATTACCATATATAACACAAAATTTCTCCACCGATGCCTTCTAGTCGAGCCTCTCGGTCTGTCATTATACCTCTAGAAGTAGAAATAATTACAATCCCCATCCCACCTAAAATTCGAGGAATTTGTTGAGAGTTAGAATAAATTCGTAGACCGGGTTGACTGATCCGTTTTAAATTTAAAATATTTCTATGGGGCCCTTTCCCTTTTCTTCTATGTCGCAGCGTTAAAACCAAAAAATATTTGTTGTTTTCTCGATGTTTTCTCGCATTTTCGATAAAACCTTCTCGTAAAAGTATTTTAACGATATTTTCGGTAATATTAGTAGATGTTATTCGAACCACCCTTTTTTTATCCATATCAGCATTTCGTATAGAGGTTATTATCTCAGCAACAGTGTCCCTACCCATGATTAACTAAAATTGTTAGTGATTTCAAATTTGATATAATCAACATGTTTTTCTTTTTTTTTTTTTACTTTACTTAATTTTTTTGTTTATGAATAATTAATAAAGGTATATACGTGAGATACAATCTATTTCTTTCAAATACCCCACTATAAACATTTGTTTTATAATACCTCGGGAGCTAATGAGACTATTTTAGTAAAATTTAACTGTCTCAACTCCCGGGCGATCGCGCCAAAAATTCGAGTTCCTTTTGGATTTCCTTCTTGGTCAATAACAACTGCAGCGTTGTCATCATATCGTATTATCATACCATTGTCACGTTTGAGTTCTTTACAGGTACGCACAATTACAGCTCTGACCACTTCTGACCTTTCTAGGGGCATATTTGGTATTGCTTCTTTGATCACAGCAACAATAACGTCACCAATATGAGCATAGCGACGATTGCTAGCTCCTATGATTCGAATACACATCAATTCTCGAGCCCCGCTGTTATCTGCTACATTTAAATGGGTTTGAGGTTGAATCATTTTGAAATCTGTTCTTTATAATGCAAAGGACGAAGAAAAAAAAAAGAAATATTCTTTGTCTAAAATAAAAAAATTGCAATTTCCCAAGACTCACTTCTCTTGGTTCTACTTTTTTTATGCTTTATCTAGAAATAATGAATTGAGTCCGTATACGCATTTTGGATGCTGCTATTGAAATAGCCCTTCTAGCTATATTTTCTGTTACTCCACCCATTTCATAAAGTATTCGACCCGGTTTAACAACAGCTACCCAATATTCGGGGGATCCTTTCCCCGAACCCATACGTGTCTCGGCAGGTCTCGCTGTAATAGGTTTGTCTGGAAATATACGTACCCATATTTTTCCACCACGACGTACATTTCGTGTCATTGCTCGTCGACCTGCTTCTATCTGTCTAGATGTGATCCAAGCAGGTTCAAGTGCCTGAAGAGCAAATTTACCAAAACATATATGATTCCCTCGATAAGATATTCCTTTCATTCTTCCTCTATGTTGTTTACGGAATCTGGTTCTTTTGGGGTTATAGTTGATGGTTCTTTCTGAATTCCATCTCTACTACAGAACCAGACGTGAGAATTTCTTCTCATCTGGCTCCTCGCGAATTTGAATAAAAGTAAAAGGATTCAAAAAAATGGAATTTGAGGTAAGATAGAATTCTCGTTAATTAATAAAATATACATGTATTTTTCAAATTTAATATATTGAATCGTGGGATTCTTTGAGATTTCATCTAATATATCAGTAATTTGTGTATCTTCTTTGAGTCGATAACTAAATATTTTTTATTTTAGAAATCATACTGTTATTTTTTTTTTTTAAATTGTTTGTTTTTTTTATCGTTCAAATTTAGGAATAAAAAAAAATAAAGTTTTCGCGGGCGAATATTTACTCTTCCATTTCAATTTTAGGATTGTCTCGTGACTTCTCAGAATAGATGAATTGATCTCCGGTTTGTTCCGCCATCCCGGCCGGCGAATCATTAAGATTCATTTTTAATAAAATCTTTTGGATTCACAGTTTCCATCGTTCCCATCACTTCTTACTTTAATGTTTAGGTCCAAAGTTTACAACGGAGCTTAGTAATGAAATTTGTTCTTGAGTCAATTTTCTCAGTCTTTATTGTCTCGAAGCTCTTTATTTTTTTGTTTTGTTTTATAATGTTCTACTATAACGAATGTTCTATAAGAAGAGTCATTTAATTATGGATGAATCAGTATTGATGCTTTATTACACTGCCTTTTATGAGATCACTCATAGACCTTACATATTGGAATTCTATATCATAGATATTTTTTCTCTTTCTCTCATCTTTCCATTTATCCACAGCTTCCTTCTCTATTTTGCTTTCCAACTTAAAAATCATATTGATTTTTGCAAAAACAAAAATTCCAGTTGCTGCAAGGATGTGACCGATATATCACATCTTGACTGGTTCTTTAGCTTTAGATCGAGATAATGCGAAGTGATGGGTTGGTTATTAGGGGGCCGATTTTTTGAATTCTAACCCTAAAAAAATCAACGAGTCACACACTAAGCATAGCAATTTTCTCAAATGATCAATCGAATTTTTATTTAACCCTATAGAATTAAAACTAGTTTTGAGAAAAAGAATGAAGAGGTTTATCTTTCTAGATTAGATAGAAGAAAAAGAAAAGTAAAAGTTTATTTATTATTCCTCGTCTACAAATATCCAAATTTTTATCCCTAATACACCATAGATAGTTCGAACTGTATAGGAACAATAATCAATTTTAGCCCGAATGGTTTGTAGCGGAACCCTACCTTTTCTAATCCATTCGACGCGTGCAATTTCTTTTCCATCGATACGACCTGCAATTTGGACTTGAATTCCCTTTGTATTTGCTTGTTCAGTTAATTCGATAGCCTTTTTCATTGCTTTTCGAAATGAAACTCTATTCTTTAATTGTCCAGCTATATATTCTGCAAGAATATTAGGGTTTCCATAAGGTTTTGCAATTTTTGTGATAGCAATGTTAAGTTTTCTGTTCACAGAATTAAATTCTTTTTGTAGAGCCGTCTGTAGTTCTTCGATTCCTCGTGGTTGATTTTCTAGTAATGGTTTTGGGAATCCCATAAAAATTATTACTTGGATCAAATCGATTCTTTTTTGAATTTCTATACGTGCAATTCCCTCTACCCCAGAGGATATTTTCGTATTCTTTTGAACATAATTTTTAATACAATTTCTTATTTTTTGATCTTCTTGTAGACCCTCAGAATAATTTTTTGGTTGTGCAAACCAAAGAGAATGATGACCTTGGGTTGTACCAAGTCTAAAACCAAGTGGATTTATTTTTTGTCCCATACTCCTCCACTACTATACATATCATGATATACCATAGCTGTATGTTTATTTTTCCATCTAGGTTTTTTTAACGAATTTATCTCCACGTATTCATCATCTAAAGATATATCTTTCATTACAATAGTTATATGACAGGTAGGTCTTTTTATCGGATAACTACGCCCCCGAGCCCGGGGTTTAAATTTCTTTATAGTAGTACCCCCGTTGACTTCAGCTTTACTAATGAGTAAGTTGGCTTCATTGGAACCCATATTGTAACTAGCATTTGCTGCTGCAGAATAAACTAATTTAAAAATGGGATAACATGCTCGATAGGGCATGAGCTCTAGTATCATAAGTGTTTTTTCGTAGGAACGTCCACGAATTTGATCAATGACTCTTCGTGCTTTGTCAGCAGACATAGATATATGTTGACCTAAAGCATATACTTCTGTTTTTTTCTTTTTTAGCATAAAACCCCTTCCCGTTCTATTATATTATTCTATTATATTATCCTATTATATTAATAGTAATGAATTCTCATAAGCATCATTTTATATTAACGACGAGATCTATTATCGTTTTTTGCATGTCCTCGGAAATTAAAAGTAGGTGCAAATTCTCCCAATTTGTGTCCTACCATACGATCTGTTATATAAATAGGCAGATGCTCTTTACCGTTATGGATACCAATAGTATGTCCTATCATTGTGGGTATAATGGTAGATGCCCGGGACCAAGTTACTATTATTTCTTTTTCTGCTTTTGTATTAAGTTTATCAATTTTTTTTAATAAATACAT